TTGATTATTTTTTTTTTTTATTTATTTGGAAATATTATTAATAGCCTCTACTCGTGTCCTAGCCCGCCTGAGAGCTAGATTCGCCTCAATTGCCTGTTTCTTACCTTCAGCTCTACTTAAGTTAGCTTCAGCTATTTTAAGAGCTTGTTGAGCTTCTTGCGGATCAATGTCAGTACTCATCTCTGCATCATTTCCTAAAATAGTGATCTCATTATTACCTATCCTAGCGAAACCGCCCATCAGAGCCACAGTTAACCATTGGTCATTGAGGCGTATTCTCAAAAGACCGATATCTACAGCTGTAGCAATAGGGGCATGGTTTGGTAATACACCAATTTGGCCACTATTAGTAGATAAAATGATTTCTTTCACTTCTGAATCCAAAATAATTCGATTAGGAGTCAGTACACAAAGATTTAAGGTCATTTCTTCAAATTGCTCTCCCCTTCTAAGTTCATAGCTTTCGCGGTAGCTTCATCAATGTTACCCACCAAATAAAAGGCCTGCTCGGGAAGACCATCTAATTCTCCGGAAAGAATCAATTGAAACCCCTTAATTGTTTCTGCGAGAGCAACATATTTACCTGGAGAACCAGTAAATACTTCTGCCACGAAGAAGGGTTGTGACAAAAAACGCTCAATTTTTCGTGCTCTTGCTACAGTTAAACGGTCCTCCTCGGATAATTCGTCCAACCCAAGTATAGCTATAATGTCTTGAAGTTCTTTGTAACGTTGTGAAGTTTGCTTAACTCTTTGCGCAATTTCATAATGTTCCTCGCCAACAATCCGAGGTTGTAACATAGTTGACGTGGAATCTAAAGGATCCACTGCCGGATAAATACCTTTGGCAGCTAATCCTCTTGATAGTACGGTAGTAGCATCTAAATGTGCAAATGTCGCGGCAGGAGCAGGGTCGGTCAAATCGTCCGCAGGTACATAAACTGCTTGGATCGAAGTTATGGATCCCTCTTTGGTAGAAGTAATTCTTTCTTGCAAAGAACCCATTTCTGTACTAAGTGTAGGTTGATAACCTACTGCAGAAGGCATTCTCCCTAATAAGGCGGATACTTCCGATCCTGCTTGGACGAAACGAAAGATATTGTCGATGAATAAAAGTACGTCTTGCTCATTAACATCCCGGAAATATTCTGCCATGGTTAGGGCAGTCAAACCAACTCTCATACGAGCTCCCGGGGGTTCATTCATTTGACCATAGACTAGAGCCACTTTTGATTCTGCAATATTTTTTTCATTAATCACTCCAGATTCTTTCATTTCCATGTAGAGATCATTTCCTTCACGAGTACGTTCGCCTACTCCGCCAAATACGGATACGCCTCCATGAGCTTTGGCAATGTTGTTGATCAATTCCATGATGAGTACTGTTTTACCTACTCCAGCTCCTCCAAATAACCCTATTTTTCCTCCACGGCGATAGGGAGCTAAAAGATCCACTACTTTAATTCCTGTTTCAAAGATTGATAATTTTGTATCTAACTGTATAAAGGCAGGCGCCGATCTATGAATAGGAGATGTTGTGCGAGTATCTACGGGACCTAAATTATCAACAGGCTCCCCAAGAACATTGAAAATTCGTCCAAGAGTAGCTCCTCCGACTGGAACACTTAGAGGAGTTCCCGTGTCAATCACTTCCATCCCTCTCATCAGCCCATCTGTAGCATTCATAGCGACAGCTCTAACTCGATTATTTCCTAATAATTGTTGTACCTCGCAAGTAACATTAATTTGTGGACCGGCAGTATCTCGACCCTTAACTACTAAAGCATTATAAATATTAGGCATTTTGCCGGGGGTAAAAACGACATCCAATACCGGGCCAATAATTTGAGCGATACGCCCTAGGTTTTTTTCTTCAAGCGTGGAAACGCCAAGACCAGAAGTAGTAGGATTTATTCTCATAATAATAAAGTGAAATATGTCGAAATTTTTGAATAGTACTGAAAAAAATATGTCCGATATCAAATTGATCAGTTAATTCAATAATAAATAAATGGAGTTAGCATTCGATTTAGTTTGTACCACTCAAATGAATCCAATTCAATCATTTACACTACACATTGAATGATGAAATTTTCAAGTTCAACCAATCTTTATTTCTTTTTTTATGGATTTTTGTGTTTTATACTACGATTTATGCCTAGTTTCACATCTAGGATTTACATATACAACATATATCACTGTCAAGAGGGAATTTTTATTAGTATTTCATTTCTTAGATTAATAATAAGAAGGGATATACTCCTCCATTATAAACTTGCAAAACAAGGATTGGGTTGCACCATATATATAAAAGAGTATACAATAATATAGATATACAATAATGATGTATTTTATTTATCAAATACATGGTCTAATAACAAACCAATTTTAACATTTTAATTAGTTTATAATATTCGTTAAATATTTTGTGTTTGAAAAATTGTTGTCAAAGGTTTTGAGTTATTTACGCCTAATACATATCGAGTAGACCTTGTTGTTGT